TCTGACACAGCAACGCACTTTGAATTAGTATTGGAAGGAGGTGCTAAATAATTTCTTTCTTCCTTTACTTGTTCTTTGTTGATTTGTTGATGTAAAAGAATGTCCTATTCAATCTTAAAATAATATATTTCTCGCCATTATGAGTTTAGGGCTAGAAACGAGGATCAGGTAAAATGTGAATCTGATAAGGTAGTTTCTAATAATTCATGAAATTTATTAGAATATTCCCACAATTGTAAGTAGATGTGAGATCTAAAAATCTTTGTTATTCATATTCATAGTATTAGATATTAGAAGCGCTTTTTGTTGAAATCTTCTTTTTTTTTTTTTTTTTTAGGAATTTGTTAACCGTCTAGTAACAATTAAGAATAGAAATTAGAAGTTCTAATTTTATTTGAGAAACGAAAAAGAACAAAGAATGGAATAATTGGAATCACTAATGCATACATTGTTGTATTAGATATTAGATTAGATCGAAACTGAAGGTTCTTTATTGACTAACTACAAAGATGCGGATTTTCTAATATGGAAAGATACAAAATAGAACTTCTAAAGCAAAAGAGAATAGAAATGACTAGTCTTATAATATAGTTGAACCAAAACACCTATTTTTTGGAGTGATCATCTGATAACTTTTTGTTCTCATTCATTCAAAATAAAATATTATTTATATTATATGAGTGAACCTATTACGGAATCTAATTAGTTAAAATGAAATTAAAATTATTCTAAGATTACTGTTCGCTATAAAATAGAAAATAGATTCGATACAATAAAAAAAAATGAGAAAAATAGGAATAATTTTCTAATTTGATTCCATAATGATTCGAAAAGAGTTTTATTTTCATTTTAAAAACGAAATTACACGACCCAGTTCTTATTATTCGTTTATAAGTTGAGTTGAAAAATGATCCAAGAATGCATTCGCTGATTGCAAACGTGGTATCGGTAGATGTTACAGATGATGAATCAATTTATTTTTATACAGTTGTGACTTTTTCCTTCTTAGTGCTGTCTATAATGATAGATGAATCAAAAACTTTCAATTGGTATTTTTGTTTCTCTCCTATTTTGCAAAAAAGTAAACTCAGGTAAGTACTTTTTTATAAACATATGTATAAAAAGAACATATTTCATTTAGCTCCTTAATGCCTACCATAACTAGTTATTTCGGTTTTCTACTAACGGCTTTAACTATAACCTCAGCTCTATTTATTGGTCTGAGCAAGATACGACTTATTTGAAATTAAGTGCACAATTCATAAAAGTCAATCTTTCCGCAAACTTCTGCGTATTTCTAGTTACTTACCGTGTCAATTGCCAATTATTGGTCATTGAGATTCATGGTAATTCGGATTAATATTTAGGTATAGATATTACCTCTTTTTTTCTCCTTTCAAACAAATTGAAATGATTGAAGTTTTTCTATTTGGAATCGTGTTAGGCCTAATTCCTATTACTTTGGCTGGATTATTTGTAACTGCATATTTACAATACAGGCGTGGCGATCAGTTGGACCTTTGATTAATTAACATCTCTTTTTTTTTATTGACCTCCTCCTTTCTTTAATATCCAGGAGGTCAAATTAAGATTCCTGTTCCAGTTAGTGTTTCAGTCGAATTCGATCGAAGAAGATCTGAATCACGCTCTGTAGGATTTGAACCTACGACATCGGGTTTTGGAGACCCACGTTCTACCGAACTGAACTAAGAGCGCTTTTTTTTCTCATAAAATATAAGACTGTAAAGAAAAGGATTGGCCCCAATACATCTTGTATGCATACACTATATGGTATCATAAGAATGATAGATTCTATATGATATGTCCAATGTGAATTGATCTCAAAAATCCCTCATTACTGCTCAAAAGAGCAGTAATAGGTAGGGATGACAGGATTTGAACCCGTGACATTTTGTACCCAAAACAAACGCGCTACCAAGCTGCGCTACATCCCTTCCATTGGTCTACAGTGTCATTGTAGAGAATTCCTGTCTTGTTTTCCACATCGTTATCGCCTCTATTAAAACCTAGAATTTTTATGTCCATTTCGTCTTTTTGGTCTCATTTAACATATAATAATAGTAAAAAACTTCTATCTATATGAAATATGGAACGGAACCCCTAGGAAAAATAAATGAGTTGGCAATATTGGGGAAGAAAAGGACGTTTTTTTCTGTATAAAAAAAAAAGTAAATCTTTTTATTGGATGATTGTACATTTCAATATGTATTATCTTCTGTATTACAAATTACAAATAAAATGAAGGAGTTTTTTCAATGAGAGATCTACAAACATACCTTTCTGTGGCACCGGTACTAAGTACTCTATGGTTCGTTTCTTTGGCAGGTTTATTGATAGAGATTAATCGTTTTTTCCCGGATGCGTTGACGTTCCCCTTTTTTTCATTCTAGTTATTGAAGTGGGAAGGAATAAAGAAGATTAGAGAGAAAATGAAATAGCAGCCCCCCCTCTTTTCTCTTTTTTCCCTTTTTAGAATTAGAATAAGGGAGGAAAGAGAAAGAATAAAAGTGCAGTCAACGGCTGGGAGATTGGGGTTCAGGTTGGAATTAAATTAATATGAAATTTCTCTGTATTAAATTTCTATGAAAGTTGAATAGAAACTCTGGTTCTAGGGAAAGAGTATTATACAAGATACTTCTATGAAATACTGTACTGTGATTTGAAATATAGTTTAGAAATCTTTCTATCTTATTTCCTATATTGGTTGTAGTGAAATCTTGCATAAGAAGATAGCAAGTTACAAATTCTATTTTTTTACTTCCTTTCTTCTTTTTCGTTTCGGATTGAAAGAGGAAGAGTTGAGTAAATGAAAAATCCAAAGGAGGTTCATGGCCAAGGGTAAAGATGTGCGAATACCGGTTCTTTTGGAATGTACCGCTTGTGTTCGAAACGGTGTTAATAAGGAATCAACGGGCATTTCCAGATATATTACTCAAAAGAACCGGCACAATACGCCTAATCGATTGGAGTTGCTAAAATTCTGTCCATATTGTAACAAACATACGATTCACGGGGAGATAAAGAAATAGATCGAAGCGAGTACCTGCGCTCTTATCTTACAAGGAAAGGGAAAAAATGACATTATATATATAACATATTTAACATAGTTAAAGTTAAAGATAATTATAAACAAACTAAATCCTATTTATTTATTCTAATTAGAGATACGGCTGAAATAGGATTTTAGGGATAAGAAATAAACTAACCAAACCATGGATAAATCCAAGCGAACTTTTCTTAAATCCAAGCGATCTTTTCGTAGGCGTTTGCCCACGATCCAATCGGGGGATCGAATTGATTATAAAAACATGAGTTTAATTAGTCGATTTATTAGTGAACAGGGAAAAATATTATCTAGACGAGTGAATAGATTGACCTTGAAACAACAACGATTAATTACTATTGCTATAAAACAAGCTCGTATTTTATCTTTGTTACCTTTTCTTAATAATGAGAAACAATTTGAAAGAACCGAGTCGACCACTAGAACTCCTAGTCTTAGAGCCAGAAAAAGATAGGTTTACTCTTTCTTCACTTGAATTCAAATCCCCATCCGAACTCAAAAGCGGATTGGTCTTTTGTTGGAAAAATCCAAGAATCCGAATTGAATTCTCATGTCGTAAGAAAAAAAATAAGAATCTGGGAAGAATAAATTTTTTTATTGAACGTGTTGATTCATATTTATTTTGACTACTTTCTCATATTTTATCATATTCTATTCATTCATTTTTATTCGACCTTCCCGGAGTTCATTCTCCGGGCAACTCCGTTTAACCGGTGGATTCCTTCCAACTTACTTCTTTTATGATCTCATTGGAAATCATATAAAGACAATTCCTATTTGAGATAGCTATTTGTGCAAGTATTTTACGATTAAGAAGCAACTGTCTTTTGTACAGATCATTTATTAACCTACTATAACTATAGCATACCCCCCTTTCACGAATTGCTGCATTTATTCGAGTGATCCACAAACGACGAAAATTAATTTTTTGCTTATCCCTATCCCGATGAGCCGAAACCAAAGCTCTTATTTTTTGTTGAGTAATAGTTCGAGTAAGTCTTGAATGAGCCCCCCGAAAGCTTGATGCAAATAAACGAATTTTTGTTCTACGTCTCCGAGCGATATATCCCCGTCTAATTCTGGTCATTGAATAAATGAAACTTTAACGAATAACTAATAGATTTCCTTTCTTTCAGTTATTCTTTTGCCCCTTTCCTAGTATATTAATAACAAAACGGATTTTTCCAATGTATAAACTAAAAATTCCAATGGCTTTGGCTACTATAACCTTCCCAACCACGATTTTTTCTAGGCATTTCACCTCGAAATACGATATACTAGGTATAAAAAAAAAAATAGCATGATAAATAAATAGTGGATTCCATCGTTTCTATGGTTACTTCTTAAACGGTGAGGTCTTCTCTATACACCGGAGCCTTTACTTCATTTAATCAATGTTATTGCTAACTTGTATAGTTCACATTCTTCGGCTCTACCCAGAAATTCTCCAGTAATAGGTCTTTCACAACGAGCTCTACCTATACAGTAACGGTATTTAATTATGAAAGTTGGCTGGGTAGCTGACCTTGTTAGTCCGTTCTTGCAAGAGGGGTCTATGTTAACTAAGATTTCCTCCGCTTAATGGATAACCATTTGCTACCAATGGAGAATTGCTTCTCATCTTAAATTGAGGTGAGTGGTTTTACACCAATAGAAACCATAAATTTCATACAAAATAAAAGGAATATGATCAATTATCCTTCTTTTTAGATAATAAAAAAGAAATGTAGTTCATTTTTCCGTTCTATCCTATTTGATCATTTTTATTTGAACATTGTTCTCTTTCCTTTGTTCTAGTTCATGATCTGAACGAGTCGCACATACACCCTAGTACATGTTCCTCGACGCTGAGGGCATCCCCGAAGCGCGGGGGATTTTGTGACATTTCTAATTGGCTGTCTTGTATTTCTAATAAGTTGTTTAATCGTTGGCATGTTGAATCATATACATAATGGGCTGGTTTAGATCGATCCTAACCGGATGATTATGAATTACTTTTATTCAATAGAATAGGAAATAAAAATCATTCATCATAGAATATAAAAATGAAACTCGGCAGGGTTAATTTTAAATTACGAATTGACGCGAAATCCAGGCTATTGTCATTCAACCGCTACAAGATCAACAATTCCATAAGCTTGGGCCTCTGTTGCTGACATAAAAACATCTCTTTCCATGTCTTCGGATACAACCCATAAGGGTTTGCCCGTTCTTTGTACATAAACCCTTGTCAGGGTTTCACGTAGTTTCAGTAGTTCTCCCACTTCCAGGATGAATTCTCCCGTTGCTACTTCAGAAAAAGAACCAGCAGGTTGATGGATCATTACCCTGATGATATAAGATAATAAAAGGTTTCTCTAGATGAGGGGAAGATAAAAGAAAGTAATAAAAGAATAACAAGAAAAAAAAAAAAGATAGAATCGAACAACCGTACGGGCATTATGCATTGCATACGGCTCTACAATCAAATTGACCCTTACCTAAAAAAATAGGATCGATCAGACCCCGATAGGTAAATGATCAACTTACCACCCTTCCTTTCGGAGGAATTCAAAAATACTATGATGGCTCCGTTGCTTTATATATTTATTATATTTTTTTGTCTGTGATTTGTCTGTTATTCAGCAATCCCAAAGTTGCTTTTTTTTTTTGATCAAATAAACTAAGGAAAAAAGAATCTTGTTTTTTTTCGCTCTATACTCTCTAAACTATAAATATTCTTAAGAGACCTCTGGTGTGAAAAAAAGTTTGTGACGCTGAACTGGACTTCCGATAATAAAATAGGAAATACCTTTTCCTCATATTACTCTCTCGATACATAATCTAATCTAATGTTTCGAAAACAAAATTGATTATATCGAATTCAAAGTGCCATGCTATTATTACTTAATATTCATATTTCATATGGCGAAGGCATAGTCTTCTTTTTTCTGTCAAATAAAAGCCTCATTGGCGCCAAGCGTGAGGGAATGCTAAACGTTTGGTAATTTCTCCTCCGACCAGGATAAAAGATCCCATTGAAGCGGCTGAGCCCATGCATATTGTATGTACATCTGGTAGCACAAATTGCATAGTATCATAAAGAGCCACCCCCGGTATTACCCATCCGCCAGGAGAGTTTATAAACAAATACAGATCTTTAGTATCATCCTCGATACTAAGATATATCATAAGACCAATAAGTTGATTTGAGATCTCGCTATCAACCTCTTGACCTAAAAAAAGTAATCTTTCTCGATAAAGTCGGTTGATTAGGGTCAAATTGTATCCCCCAGGAACCGTACAGGCGCCTTTTGACGCATACGGTTCAAAAAAAAAAGAGAATCAATGTGTAGATTCCAATACTTTTTCTTTTTTCATAGCAATAGCAATAATATAACTTATATATAAGCAATAACTTATAATAAAAGGATTTTCTTTTATTTTTCACGAAACATGAGTTTGTGTTCCCCTTATATTTATTATATATATATATATATATATTTATAACGTATAATATAAAATAAACTTATCCAATTAACTTTTCATTGATGGATTGTTTCATCGAGATTCAATCCAAATCACGATGTCATTTTCTTGTTCTTAAATGGGCCTCTTTAATCTTTTTAGGTTTATGCTCTACTCCGGGTAAAGATCCGCCCGATTTTGATTTGCACATATAGTACAAATGCTCCCATTACCACTTCTTTTTGTTATCCCTTCTTTTTTTTTTCAATTCACGCATTCCGTAAAATAGTTGACGGCTTCATGCATATTACTCGATTGATTGATTAACATAAGAGTTTGAAATAACTTCTACTTACAAAAAAGGATTTTTTTAAGAATAGGAAATAGGAATCCTTTATGATATAGACTACTTGGTTTTTTTAAACGGAGCCTGGATACTTCAATGTAGTAGTCCAACTAAGCCAACCATAAATTCTTCTAATTTAGAATAGTAATAATAATTCGAATCCCCCCAAAAATGGATCTAATTGCACTTCACGCTCCAAATTTTTGATGATTCAATGAATCTTTCGTGGGCGAAACAGAGGATATCTCGATTGGGGAGAAAACGGGAAAATCCCATATGACCCAATATATCTGACAAGTCGCACTATATGTCAACCCAAGATGCATCTTCCTCTCCAGGACTTCGAAAAGGTACTTTTGGAACACCAATAGGCATTAAATGAAAGAAAAAAGAACTAAGTACTATATTTTACTTTGATGTGGAAACGTAACAAAGCCTTTATTATCTTTAGAATTAAATTATTGTACTTTATCCTACTCTAACTCTAATTTTATTCATAAAATTAGAAAAATTTATAAAGAAAGTAAGAAAAAAAAGGGAAAATTATTACGAATAGTGTCCTCTAATGATGAACAAGTATGGGCACATTCGCTCATAGAAAATGGCATTAACCTCCCCATTG